TGGATTTGGTTCTCTCGCGAAAATCGCGAGTTGCAGAGATGAGAACCATGAAAAGCAAGATCCCGAATAAGAAAACAGAAACCGAGGAAACCACAAGAGTGAAGACTAGTAGAGTCTCGTCTTTTGTCATTCTTTGCTCCTTTTTCACTCAATGATTCATTCGAATTTCCCAACCAAAAATTCTATATGTCTATTCTACGATATTTCTATATATAGAATATGATATCTAATATGACACCCGATTTGTCAAAGGGATTGGTGACTTACCCATTTCATATAGCAATCCCTGATCAAAGAGAGAACAATATCCATTTCAAAACATTTCTAACGGATTCCTTGGTTCGGACCGACGAAGTAATGGCACTCGATTATTATCAACCCGACTGCAATCTTTTTCTGTCGGTAAGGATTGCACCAGAGCACCTTCTACTTCTAATAGGCCATGAACTATAGATAGAGAAGAATCATTCTGAGCGAGTCCATAAGAAGCGACCCACTTTTTCATCGGTTCCGGGGGAAGACCAAAGATCTTGCGCGACCGGTCCGCCAGAAAAACTCAAAAGAGAAAGAAGTCTCGTTAATCTCCTCATGCTCGTTCCAAGTTCGAAGTACCATTTGGCCAAAGAAAAACCCGCTTCCTGACACGATTGCCTCTTTATATAGATAGATATAGGATCTATGGGGTTATTACTTAGAAGTCTATTTTGTACAAGATCCCCTCCTATCTGATAGAAAAGGGTCCCATGATCCCGAGCCGGTCTTATCTTGGCTCGCAAACCCCAAGTTTGTCTATGAAGAGCTAATCTAATTGTATTAGTTTCTATAATGGATTTCTTATGTGAAATACTAACGGATAGGGCCCCGTTGCTAAGTGCTACAAGATCTAATGCACTGGAACTCGTGGTTATGGACCCGAATCCTTTAGTATGGAACATTGTCTTTTCCAAGTAAAAACCCCTAGTATATGAAAGAATGAAAAGGTGCTTTCGTTCTTGTGGAATAAGAAGCCCTCGTACCTTAATGAAAGGAAAATAGGAATTTTGCGTTAGGTATTTGACCAAATAGGATTGTCCAGTTCCTATAGAACCTATCACTAAAATACCCGATAGGGCTAAGCGGAACGAAAAGGGTTTTCCATGAGATGGTAAATGAAAACGATTAACCCCACACGAGGTTTGGGAATAAGTGATTGTCTGATAATGAGCAAGGAATATACGTCTTTCTGCTAAAGAGGATCTATTAAACTCATAATTCATTAGATCCTTGTTAGCAATGTCAAGTAGGTATCATAAGTAAATGGATCCCGGTTGTTCAATCCTTTGATAACCAAGGTCCTTCTTTGCTAAAGAGAAATGATCACTATGAGTCAGACTCAATAGAATTGGATCCATTCCAAATAGCGAGAATTAGGATTCTTGATCCCTCTCAATCTCTCTTTCAATTCGAGGATCCAGAGAAGTGTTTTCATAGTCATCTCCGAATATTTGCCATCTCCGAATATTTTGATTTTCTTTTTCTATGATATGTCTTTCTATATGAAAATTGGTTATTTACGATGTACGATGATCCCTGTTAAGCATCCATGGCTGAATGGTTAAAGCGCCCAACTCATAATTGGTAAATTTGCGGGTTCAATTCCTGCTGGATGCACGCGAACGGGAACGTTCCATAAGTCTATTGGAACTGGCTCTCTATCCATGGAATCTCATCCATCATCCATACATAACGAATTGGTATGGTATATTCATACCATAACATAAGAACAATAAGAACTCGAATTCTTATCGATACTGGAACTCAGAGCATAGGAGGGAAAGTCGATTTATGGATGGAATCAAATACGCAGTATTTACAGAAAAAAGTCTTCGTTTATTGGGAAAGAATCAATATACTTTTAATGTCGAATCGGGATTCACTAAGACAGAAATAAAGCATTGGGTCGAGCTCTTCTTTGGTGTTAAGGTAGTAGCTGTGAATAGCCATCGACTACCCGGAAAGGGTAGAAGAATGGGACCTATTCTGGGACATACAATGCATTACAGACGTATGATCATTACCCTTCAACCGGGTTATTCTATTCCACTTCTAGATAGAGAAAAGAACTAAAGGAGAATACTTAATAATACGGCGAAACATTTATACAAAACACCTATCCCGAGCACACGCAAGGGAACCGTAGACAGGCAAGTGAAATCCAATCCACGAAATAAATTGATCCATGGACGGCACCGTTGTGGTAAAGGTCGTAATGCCAGAGGAATCATTACCGCAAGGCATAGAGGGGGAGGTCATAAGCGCCTATACCGTAAAATCGATTTTCGACGGAATCAAAAAGACATATCTGGTAGAATCGTAACCATAGAATACGACCCTAATCGAAATGCATACATTTGTCTCATACACTATGGGGATGGTGAGAAGAGATATATTTTACACCCCAGAGGGGCTATAATTGGAGATACTATTGTTTCTGGTACAAAAGTTCCTATATCAATGGGAAATGCCCTACCTTTGAGTGCGGTTTGAACTATTGATTTACGTAATTGGAAATAACCAATTAGGTTTACGACGAAACCTAGAAATCGATCACTGATCCAATTTGACTACCTCTACGGGATAGACCTCAACAGAAAACTGTTGAGTAACGGCAGCAAGTGATTGAGTTCAGTAGTTCCTCATAGAAAATTATTGACTCTAGAGATATGGTAATATGGAGAAGACAAAATTGTTTGAAGCACGCACAGAACCGGAAGCGCCCCTTGTTTCAAAGAGAGGAGGACGGGTTATTCACATTTAATTTGATGGTCAGAGGCGAATTGAAAGCTAAGCAGTGGTAATTAAAACCCCCGGGTGAAAATAGGGATGTCTCCTACGTTACCCATAATATGTGGAAGTATCAACGTAATTTCATAGAGTCATTCGATCTGAATGCTACATGAAGAACATAAGCCAGATGACGGAACGCAGAGACCTAGGATGTAGAAGATCATAACATGAGCGATTCGGCAGATTTGGATTCCTTTTCTATATATCCACTCATGTGGTACTTCATCATACGATTCATATAAGATCAATCTGTCTAGAGAGCGTCATATACATCTAGAAAGCCGTATGCTTTGCAAGAAGCTTGTACAGTTTGGGAAGGGGTTTTTTGAGAAAAAAGAAGAATCTACTTCAACCGATATGCCCTTAGGCACGGCCATACATAACATAGAAATCACACGTGGAAGGGGTGGGCAATTAGCTAGAGCAGCAGGTGCTGTAGCGAAACTGATTGCAAAAGAGGGTAAATTGGCCACTTTAAGATTACCATCTGGGGAGGTCCGTTTGGTATCCCAAAACTGCTTAGCAACAGTCGGACAAGTGGGTAATGTTGGGGTGAACCAAAAAAGTTTGGGTAGAGCCGGATCTAAGTGTTGGCTAGGTAAACGCCCCGTAGTAAGAGGGGTAGTTATGAACCCTGTGGACCACCCCCATGGGGGCGGTGAAGGGAAAGCCCCCATTGGTAGAAAAAAACCCACAACCCCTTGGGGTTATCCTGCGCTTGGAAGAAGAACTAGGAAAAGGAAAAAATATAGTGATAGTTTTATTCTTCGTCGCCGTAAGTAAATACGTAACTAGGAATATGGAAAATTGCATTGCAATAATGCGATGGGCGAACGACGGGAATTGAACCCGCGCATGGTGGATTCACAATCCACTGCCTTGATCCACTTGGCTACATCCGCCCCTTATCCAGCTAAAGGATTTTCTCTTTTTTCCACTCATCATTATTCTATTTATTCTGACCTCCATACCTCGATCGAGATAGTGGACATAGGATGCCACTCTTTAAAATGAAAAAAAGGAGTAATCAGCTGTGACACGAAAAAAAACGAATCCTTTTGTAGCTCGTCATTTATTGACAAAAATCGAAAAGGTCAATATGAAGGAGGAGAAAGAAACAATAGTAACGTGGTCCCGGGCATCTAGCATTCTACCCGCAATGGTTGGCCATACAATCGCGATTCATAATGGAAAGGAACATATACCTATTTACATAACAAATCCTATGGTAGGTCGCAAATTGGGGGAATTCGTGCCTACTCGGCATTTCACGAGTTATGAAAGTGCAAGAAAGGATACTAAATCTCGTCGTTAACTGAATTCAGAATAGAAAGATTTAGAATAAACAAAGAAATTCAAATAAAGTAAAGGTAGGCGGGGAATAACCTTATTTATGACAAGTTTCAAATTGGTAAAGTATATCCCTAGGATAAAGAAGAAGAAGAACGGGTTACGGAAACTCGCAAGAAAGGTTCCAACTGATCGTCTACTTAAGTTCGAACGGGTTTTCAAAGCACAAAAACGCATACATATGTCTGTTTTTAAAGCACAAAGAGTTCTTGATGAGATTCGCTGGCGTTACTACGAAGAAACCGTTATGATACTGAACCTCATGCCTTATCGAGCATCTTATCCCATCTTAAAGTTGGTTTATTCGGCAGCAGCAAATGCTACTCATTATAGGGATTTCGACAAAGCTAATTTATTCATAACAAAAGCCGAAGTGAGTAGGAGTACTATTATGAAAAAATTCAGACCTCGGGCTCGAGGACGTGGTTTTCCTATAAAAAAAACCATGTGTCATATAACAATTGTACTAAATATAGTAAAGAAATCTAAATAACTTTTAGATCAACCTAAGATTTCGATTCCCAGTAAAAAAAAAATAGAATAAAAAAATATGGGACAAAAAATAAATCCACTCGGTTTCAGACTTGGTACAACCCAAAATCACCATTCCTTTTGGTTCGCACAACCAAAAAATTATTCTGAAGGTCTACAAGAAGATAAAAAAATACGGAATTGTATCAAGAACTATATACAAAAGAATAGGAAAAAAAGCTCGAATAGAAAAATGGAATCAGACTCAAGTTCCGAAGTAATTACACATATAGAAATTCAAAAAGAAATCGATACAATTCACGTTATAATCCATATTGGATTCCCCAATTTATTAAAGAAAAAAGGAGCAATCGAAGAATTAGAGAAAAATATCCAAAAGGAAGTGAATTCTGTAAACCAGAGACTTAATATTGCTATTGAAAAAGTTAAAGAACCTTATAGACAACCTAACATTCTTGCAGAATATATAGCTTTCCAATTAAAAAATAGAGTTTCATTCCGAAAGGCAATGAAAAAAGCCATTGAATTAACTAAAAAAGCAGATATAAAGGGAGTCAAAATCAAAATTGCAGGCCGTCTAGGAGGGAAAGAAATTGCACGTGCCGAATGCATCAAAAAGGGTAGACTTCCCCTCCAAACAATTCGCGCTAAAATTGATTATTGCTGCTATCCAATTCGAACTATCTATGGAGTATTAGGTGTAAAAATTTGGATATTCGTAGAAGAAGAATAACTAATCTTGTCTTCTCATTCTGCCCAGTGATAGAATAAAAAAGACAAGAACCTTATTTAAATTTAAGAAGAAATCATACCTCTTTCTATAAGATTTAATGAAAATTGATAAATCTTTTATTTTAATATAATTGCTATGCTTAGTGTGTGACTCGTTAGTTTTTTCTTTAGGGTCAAAAATGGAAACTCAAAACAAAAAAAAAAATTGAGCGAACCCTACTAAAAATAGAAAAAACTTAGTAATTATAGAAAATTAACTAATAACCAACCTATTGCTTCGTATTGTCGAGATCCTAACAAAGAAACAGTCACTATGTGAATAAATACATCTATCATAAATGAGTAGATCTATCATATAGTTGTAGCAACTGCATTTTTTTCTCTAAAAAAGAAACCAGATTCTAGGTTGTGAAACAAAACTAAAGGGATGTGGATAAAAGGAGGGATGATAGATAGAAGGAAGAAGAATAAGAAAGATATAAGATTCCAATGTGTATGGTCTATGAATTACATCATAAAAGGCAATGTGATAAAGCATCAATATAATAAAATAATAAAAATAAGAGAGAATTAAAAATCGTAATTTTGTGAAACAATAAATAAAAATTTTAAGCAATACTAAAGAGCAGCCCTGGTTAATAAAACTAAGAAAATTAACTCGGAAAGTTTGGAAGCTCCGTTGCAGGATTCAAACCTAACCATTAAAGGAGAAGCTGTGGGAACGACAAAACCTATGACTGCATAGGATTGATTTTATTAAAAAGAATCCTAATACTTCATTGGGCGGGATGGCGGAACAAACCAAAAAAATTGCTTTATTTGATAAGGTTATAAATTAACAAATAAGACAAGAAAGAGTAAATATTCGCCCGCGAAACTTTAAAACTTTATTGGATTAGAATACTTTACTATGATTGAATAAGGGTAAAAAACTATGATTCAATAAAGGTCAAAATAAGGATATTCTTTTCAAAAAAGAAAGATTACATTATATACAAATATAGAATTTGGCTATATTCTAGATCTTCTTTCTTGACTATATATTTTTCTATTTTTAAAAATGCAAAATAAAAAAAATGTATTCTATTATATATTGATGTGCATCTATCTGTAATATTTTTGAATATTATGGAATTAGAGAAATTTGCACGCTTTCTCATTTCATTCGCGAGGAGCTGGATGAGAAGAAACTCTCATGTCCAGTTTTGCAGTAGAGATGGAACTAAAAAAGAACCATCGACTACAACCCCAAAAGAACTAGATTTCGTAAACAACATAGAGGAAGAATGAAGGGAAAATCCTGCCGAGGCAATCGTATTTGTTTTGGTAGATATGCTCTTCAAGTACTTGAACCCGCTTGGATTACAGCGAGACAGATAGAAGCAGGACGAAGAGCAATGACACGATATGCACGTCGTGGTGGAAAACTATGGGTACGTATATTTCCCGACAAACCGGTTACACTAAGACCCACAGAAACACGTATGGGCTCAGGAAAAGGATCTCCCGAATATTGGGTAGCTGTTGTTAAACCAGGTCGAATACTTTATGAAATGAGCGGAGTATCTGAAACTATAGCTAGAGCAGCTATCTCCATAGCTGCCAGTAAAATGCCCATACGAAGCCAATTTCTTAGATTAGAGATATAGACCCCCCCAAAAAGGGAGTATTGAAGATAAAAAACCCCTGGTTTTCCTTCTGGAGAGACAATATATCTTTCATTCCTTTGCAGTGAAATAACAAATTGAAATCCAAATAATATGATTCAACCTCAGACCCTTTTAAATGTAGCGGATAACAGTGGAGCTCGAAAATTGATGTGTATTCGAGTCATAGGAGCTGCTGGTAATCAGCGATATGCTCGTATTGGTGATGTTATTGTTGCTGTAATCAAAGACGCAGTACCCCAAATGCCTCTAGAAAGATCCGAAGTAATTCGAGCTGTAATTGTACGTACATGTAAAGAATTCAAATGTGAAGACGGTATAATAATACGCTACGATGACAATGCAGCAGTTATCATTGATCAAAAAGGAAATCCAAAAGGAACTAGAGTTTTTGGTGCGATTGCCGAGGAATTGAGAGAATTGAATTTTACTAAAATAGTTTCATTAGCTCCTGAAGTATTATAAATACTAGTAGATGAGATATAGATCAAAGAAAAAATTAGTAGATTGTGTTTTACGTATATGCTTTAAAATCCAAAATAAAAAGAAAAAGGAAAACATGTTGATTATCTAAAAATTAGGAGGAACCTAGAATTAGAGTCTTATGGGCAAGGACACTATTGCTGATTTACTAACCTCTATAAGAAACGCAGACATGAGTAAAAAAGGAACTGTTCGAGTAGTATCTACAAATATTACCGAAAACATTGTTAAAATACTTCTACGAGAGGGTTTTATTGAAAGTGTTCGGAAACATCAAGAAAGTAACAGATATTTCTTGGTCTCAACTTTGCGACATCAAAAGAGAAGGACTAGAAAGGGAATATATAGAACTAGAACCTTTTTAAAGCGTATCAGCCGGCCCGGCTTACGAATTTATGCTAACTATCAAGGAATTCCTAAGGTTTTGGGCGGAATGGGAATTGCTATTCTTTCTACTTCTCAAGGTATAATGACAGATCGAGAAGCTCGACTAAACAGAATTGGGGGAGAAGTCTTATGTTATATATGGTAATGGATCCCCCTATAGTACCCAAATTCTATCTCGAACTTCCTATTTTGAAAATGCAAATAGAAAAATAGGAGAAAAAAATATGACAGAAAAAAAAAATAGGAGAGAAAAAAAAAACCTGAGAGAAGCAAAAGTTACTTTCGAAGGTTTAGTTACGGAAGCCCTACCCAACGGAATGTTCCGAGTTCGCTTAGAGAATGACACCATCATCCTGGGCTATATTTCAGGAAAAATTCGGTCCAGTTCTATACGAATACTGATGGGGGATAGGGTCAAAATTGAAGTAAGTCGTTATGATTCAAGCAAGGGGCGTATAATTTATAGACTTCCCCATAAGGATTCGAAGCGTATCGAAGACTCGAAGGATACTGAAGATTTGAAGGATACCAAAGATTAGGTTTTCTAGGATAAAAAATTCCAAATTTCAACATTTAAGTGAAGAGGCTTATTTTTTCCCAAAGAGTGGATTCATAGTTTAAGAAAGGAATACCTAAATATGAAAATAAGAGCTTCCGTTCGTAAAATTTGTACAAAATGTCGGCTGATTCGTAGGCGTGGGCGAATTAGAGTCATTTGTTCCAATCCGAAGCATAAACAAAGACAGGGGTAATCTTTCGAAAAAGGAGCTTTCCTTTCTTAAAAGTAAAAAAAGTACCCACAGAAATGTCCAAATTCCCAATCAAAAAATGAAAGTAAAGGATATATTTAACCATGAACCATGAAACGGATATCTTTGTATCTTTTTTTCTTTTTGTTATTTCTAACTCATATTTATGAGATAATAAAATATGACAAAAGCTATACCAAAAATAAGTTCACGTAAGAAAGTGCGTATTGGTTTGCGTAGGAATGCCCGTTTTAGTTTACGGAAGAGTGCACGTAGAATAACAAAAGGGGTTATTCATGTTCAAGCCAGTTTCAACAATACCATTATAACTGTTACAGACCCACAAGGTCGAGTGGTTTTCTGGTCCTCCGCAGGTACTTGTGGATTCAAAAGCTCAAGAAAAGCATCACCCTATGCCGGTCAAAGAACAGCAGTAGATGCTATTCGTACAGTGGGTTTGCAACGAGCAGAAGTTATGGTAAAAGGGGCTGGTAGCGGAAGAGATGCCGCATTACGAGCCATTGCTAAAAGTGGTGTACGGTTAAGTTGTATACGCGATGTAACACCTATGCCGCATAATGGATGTCGACCTCCTAAAAAAAGACGTCTGTAAAAGAATTAAACCGCTTTCAAGAGAAATAAACGATTCAATGATCAAATAAATACTAATCTATTATGGTTCGAGAGGAGGTAACAGGATCCACCCAAACACTACAGTGGAAGTGTGTTGAATCAAGAGTAGATAGTAAGCGTCTTTATTACGGTCGTTTCATTCTGTCCCCACTTAGAAAAGGTCAAGCGGATACTGTCGGTATTGCCTTGCGAAGAGCTTTACTTGGAGAAATAGAAGGAACATGTATCACACGCGCTAAATTTTTGAACGTGCCACACGAATATTCTACAATAGTAGGTATTGAAGAATCCATACAAGAAATTTTACTAAATTTGAAAGAAATTGTATTGAGAAGTAATCTCTATGGAGTTAGAGACGCATCAATTTGCGTCAAAGGTCCTAGATACATAACCGCTCAAGATATAATCCTACCACCTTCCGTAGAAATCGTTGATACGACACAACCTATAGCTACCTTAAGAGACCCCATTGATTTCTATATTGAGTTACAGATCAAGAGAGATCGCGGATATCATACGGAACTCAGAAAGAACTCTCAAGATGGAAGTTATCCTATAGACGCTGTATCCATGCCTGTTCGAAATGTGAATTATAGTATTTTTTCTTGTGGGAATGGGAATGAAAAACACGAGATACTTTTTCTCGAAATATGGACGAATGGAAGTTTAACCCCTAAAGAAGCGCTTTATGAAGCTTCTCGTAATTTGATTGATTTATTTCTTCCTTTTCTACACGCAGAGGAAGAAGGCGCTAGTTTCGAAGAAAATAAAACCAGGTTTACTCCACCTCTTTTAACCTTTCAAAAAAGATTCACTAATTTAAAGAAAAACAAAAAAGGAATTCCATTAAATTGTATTTTTATTGATCAATTAGAATTGCCTTCTAGAACGTATAATTGTCTCAAAAGGGCCAATATACATACACTATTGGACCTTTTGAGTAAGACTGAAGAAGATCTTATGAGAATTGACAGCTTTCATATGGAAGATGGAAAACTTATATGGGCCACTCTAGAGAAGCATCTCCCAATTAATTTACCTAAGAACAAGTTCTCGCTTTAAATCCATTACAATTTTTTCTTTTTCGAGTTAGAATAAAAAGAAAAAAGAAAACAATTTTGAATCTTTGGCATAATCTATATTTTTGCGAAATGGATCATAATAAAATAGATTTTAGGTATCTAGGGAAGATTCACTTGGAAGTAACTACTTCCTAGATACCTATGCAGGGGCCTCCACGGTTGAATGAATCAACCTGAAAAATCCCTAAAAAAGACCTAAAGTTAAGGATTTATCAATGGGTAATGTTGCTCCAATACCTAACCAAAGAGCTACTACAGTACCGATTAAAAAAACGGTCGTAGCTACTGGGCGACGAAATGGATTTTGGAATTTATTGACATTCTCGAGAAAGGGTACTGTTAATAAGCCTGTTGGCACAGAAACCATTAAGAGAACGCCCAATAACTTATTGGGTACTGTACGAAGTATTTGAAATACTGGAAAGAAGTACCACTCGGGTAATATTTCCAGAGGAGTTGCAAACGGATCCGCCGGTTCGCCAATCATTGACGGCTCGAGAACCGCTAAACCTACATTACATGCAATAGTACCTAGAATTACTACTGGAAAAATGTATAAAAGATCGTTGGGCCATGCGGGTTCCCCATAATAATTATGTCCCATCCCTTTAGCTAATTTTGCTCTTAATACAGGATCATTTAAGTCAGGTTTCTTTGTTATTGGGATAGGTGAATTCTTTAGGATCCATCCCCCAAAGGAACCGGACATGAGAATTTTTCATCATCCGGCTCGAGCAAGAATGAAAGAAATAAGACCGTGGAGGATCCACAATAGAATAGGTTATATAATGACTCAATGAATCAAGGTAAGAAAAGCTTTATCAGATTATCTTTTCCGAAGTTCCGCCTATAACTACTCATTGAAAAGAATCCTATTCTTATGCGTAAATGCTCAATATCCAAGTGGGCTTACAAATTTGATCATGATCAATTGCTTTGTGGATTGTCTCTTGATTAGTTGGTGTTTATCCCCTCAATATCGCAAGTTTCTTACGCCCAAACAAAGTATTTACTTGTTACTAATAAAAAATTAAAAAGTTTAGCCTACTTTCTTCCTTAGATCCCTTCTTTTACTCCGATAATATTGCGGATCGAAATCGATGCAAAGAAAATGAATGCATTTCCATACTATAATAAAAAGTAAGTGTAATAAATATAGAATTGGATCATATCACATGACTTATTCCATTTATACTCTACGGGATCTTACGGAGCCTCTTCATGGATGACATGGTTGGGGTATGATCATAGAAAATATTCTCCTCGAATGAACCAGCCTATCCTTCCTAGATAGGGGACTTACGTATTGATTGGATGCGGAGACACCTTTGGTCGTGAATTCTAATGCGGCAGATCCTATTTTCTATCTGCATGGCCAAATCAATAATTCAAGTCACACACTCCCATAATCCGCCTTATTTTCTTTCGTAAAATTAACTTCAACTATTTGTATCAAAATACTTAAGGATATTTGTATACTTCAAAGTTGAAGAGAAGTATCCAAATGACATGTCTTATTTTACAATAACCCATGTTTGTAGCAATGAAATACCACAACCTACCCGATATGATATCTGAGAATTTGAATTTTCTATGATATGCCTTGCCTATAAAGGACCAGAAATACCTTGCTTACGTATCATTGGAAAGTGCATTAACATAAATACAGCAGTAAGCAGAGGCAGTACAAAGGTATGTAAACTATAAAAACGAGTCAAAGTGGATTGCCCCACACTAGCACTTCCACGTAATAACTCCACTAAAGGGGATCCTATTACCGGAATCGCTTCAGGTACACCTGTCACAATTTTGACTGCCCAATAACCGATTTGATCCCAAGGTAAAGAATAACCAGTTACACCAAATGATGCAGTCAATACAGCCAAAACCACACCTGTGACCCAAGTTAATTCACGGGGTTTTTTAAATCCACCTGTGAGATACACACGAAATACGTGCAGGATCATCATTAGAACCATCATACTTGCTGACCATCGATGAACTGATCGGATTAACCAACCAAAGTTGGCCTCCGTCATTATATATTGAACGGAGGAAAAAGCTTCTGTAACGGTTGGTCGGTAGTAAAAAGTCATAGCAAAACCGGTAGCAACTTGTACTAAAAAACAAGTAAGTGTAATTCCCCCTAAACAATAAAATATGTTGACATGAGGAGGAACATATTTACTCGTTATATCATCTGCAATTGCCTGAATCTCAAGACGTTCCTCAAACCAATCATATACTTTATTGAGATAGGTAACTAGCCCGACTCCCCCTCCGAGAACCGTATATGAAAATTTCATCTCGTACGGCTCAAGCAGAAACACACAAATTTTCAACGGATATTAGAAAAAAAAAAAGGTTCAAAACTTCATCAGCCGCAGGATTGTATCAATTTGCCTTGAAGATATTAAATAAGAAAAATCCAGAATTTCTTCTTTGTGATGATAATGCCAAAAAATCTCAAGTTGGCTCATCTGTTTTTCTTTCCCTTATGTTGATCATTAGAGGCCTCTTGACTTTTCTCTTCCCTATTTTTTATTTATTTTATTTTTTATTTATTTTACTAGTAAAATAATAAAAATTTATAGTGGTTTTCTAATAGAAATTATCTTGTTGCGATCCTATGAATCAGTTCAATTAAAACCTTAGATTCATACTAGAGCCACGATGATTGAGTCTCAAGCTAAACAAAAGGCAAGGGTTCTTCGAATAAAAACCGCTTGATGATCATTTATTGAATTGGTGTAATGACTCGACAAAATCGAGAGAAAAAAAAGTTGTCTTTTGGGCAAACAAAATTGGAAAGAAGAAAAGTTCTTTTTTTATTTTTTATTAAGAACTACTTTATTTTTTTTTTTTCAGTCTGGTTGCGAGGTCTAAATAGTGGGTATGAATCATAGTTCCATTTTTTTTCTTGATCCACTCTATGTATTTCGTGTTCCAGATACTAGAATAAATAATATCCGACGAATTAGAATCATCTTGATAGAGAGAACAGGCCCTTTCTATGTATTATCAATAGGATCCATTCTAACAAGTCACACACTCATATTCCAGAGATACCAAAACAAAAAATCCACGGTCGAACTACCAGAATGTCTAGAAATGTGGAGCTTAAAGCAGAAAGACTCTTTTTGGATGGAAAAAATAAGACTTCATAGTTTTAGTTAGTAGAAACCTAATTCATTAAAATTCCGTCCAATAAAACAGAAGAATTATAAATTTCTAAAATGATAGATAGGAATATCGCGAATAAAGCCATTGCAACCCCCATAAAAGGAGTAGTCCCCCAACCCGGAGCGACTTTCCCATATTCCGAATTCAAGGGTTTCAATAAACTACCTGCGCCAGTTCGTTTTGGCCTAGGTCTAGAACTATCTTCAACGGTTTGTGTAGCCATAAATTCTATTTAATCATTGGTGTTGACTTTGTATACTATTCCGTTGTAGTTGTAAATACACGATCTTTATCATAGATCCATTGTAATCTTGAAATTCTATAAAAATGGAAACAGCAACTTTAGTCGCCATCTCCATATCTGGTTTACTTGTAAGCTTTACTGGGTATGCCTTATATACCGCGTTTGGGCAACCCTCTCAACAATTAAGAGATCCATTCGAAGAACATGGGGACTAATTGAAGTAAGAAGTCTCCCAGCCGGGAGACTTCTTACTTCAATTAAATTATTTCATTTTTTAGTTGGAACCTTAGGTGGTTCACGGAAGAAGATAGCGAAAAAAATTATCCCTAAAGTCGAAACTAAAAGGAACGTATAAACCAATGCTTCCATAGATTCGATCGTGGTTTATTTACAATTATAACTTCCACACCTATTTACTTGTCATTTGGGATCATTTCCCATATAAAAAAAGAGTAAAAGAAAGGACAGGAGATGTTTCCCATATCAAATCAAAAAAGAGAGGCGAAAAATACCGTAGCAATGTGGTATCAGATTGTCTGTTTCCTTGTAGTTGGATCCCCAACTTTTTGGAATGTTCCAAATTCCACTTGAGCATCCAAGTCTGGATCAATACCAGCAAAAACATCTCGGAACAAGGTTCGAGCGCCATGCCAAATGTGTCCGAAAAAGAAGAGCAAAGCAAAGGTAGCATGACCAAAAGTAAACCAACCCCTTGGACTGCTGCGAAAAACACCATCTGATTTCAAAGTAGCTCGATCTAATTCAAAAATTTCTCCTAATTGGGCACGCCTCGCGTATTTTTTTACAGTAGCAGGATCAGAATAACTTACTCCATTAAGTTCGCCACCGTAGAACTCCACCGTTACGCCTACTTGTTCAACGCTATATTTTGATTCTGCTCTTCTAAAAGGAACGTCCGCTCTCACAATTCCCTCTTCATCTACCAAAACTACCGGAAATGTTTCAAAAAAAGTAGGCATACGACGTACAAAAAGCTCGCGCCCTTCTTTATCTCTAAAGACGGGATGTCCTAACCATCCAACAGCTATTCCATCCCCATTGTCCATTGAGCCTGCTCTGAATAATCCCCCCTTTGCCGGATTATTACCAATATAATCATAAAAAGCTAATTTTTCGGGAATTTTAGACCAAGCTTCTGATAAACTAAGATTTTCGGCTAACCCATCGCTAACTCTTCGATATATTTCTTGCTGAAAGTATCCCTGATCCCACTGATAACGAGTAGGTCCAAATAATTCGATTGGGGTAGTTGCCGATCCATACCACATAGTTCCAGCAACTACGAAAGCTGCAAAAAAAACAGCAGCGATACTACTGGAAAGTACAGTTTCAATATTGCCCATACGTAATCCTTTGTATAGACGTTGAGGCGGACGGACACTAAGATGGAATAGGCCCGCTAATATGCCCAGTGTACCCGCAGCAATATGATGCGAAGCTATTCCCCCCGGAACGAAAGGATCAAAACCTTCTGCACCCCACGCAGGATTTACAGCTTGTACTTTTCCCGTTAGTCCATAAGGATCGGACACCCATATCCCAGGACCATACAAACCGGTTACATGAAATGCACCAAAGCCAAAACAAGCCACCCCTGCAAGAAATAAATGAATTCCAAAGATCTTGGGCAAATCTAAAGAAGGTTTTCCCGTCCGCTCATCACAGAATATTTCTAGGTCCCAATATACCCAATGCCAGATAGCTGCCAAGAAACACAAGCCAGAAAACACAATATGCGCACCTGCCACACCTTCATAACTCCAAATACCCGGATTCGTTATAGTTCCTCCTGAAATACTCCAACCACCCCACGAATTGGTTATTCCTAAACGAGTCATGAAGGGGATGACGAACATACCTTGTCTCCACATTGGATCCAGAACAGGATCAGAGGGATCAAAAACCGCTAATTCGTACAAAGCCATTGAGCCGGCCCAACCCGAAACGAGAGCTGTATGCATTATATGCACCGAAAGCAATCGACCCGGATCATTCAATACGACAGTATGAACACGATACCAAGGCAAACCCATGGAAATACCCCTTTAGCAAAGAAAAATAGACACGATGTCGTTTTATTTTATCGCATTGGAAAAGACTATCCATATCCTATGTACCTAACCCTTCTAGGGGGTTCTGTGTCAGAAAGCGTGAATATTTATTTCATTCCATTAAAAATAAGAAGCCAATTCTGTTTGTAAGAAGAAAGAGAAGCAGATCTATTCTATACTCGATAAGTGCCAATATGCAATGGGTAGCTTGGGCTATTTTGAAAAACGAAGAATAGATCCCTAATCCCTCTTTGTTTATCATTCGAATCACAGATTCCTTTTTCTTTATTCAATCTGTCTTATCTTCCTTATATGTATAATTTTTCAATCTATGTATTATTTCAATCTATGGATTAATAGAATCCATAGTATTCTTATAGAATAAGAAAAAAATGAAGATAATAAACTGCGGATTCTTTCTCTTCCATTCTTAAGTTTCCATATTAAAGTGTAGTTTTCTTACTTAAATCTAATAATATTAATCTAATATGCCCATTGGTGTTCCAAAAGTACCTTACCGGATTCCCGGAGATGAAGAAGCGACTTGGGTTGACTTATACAATGTTATGTATCGAGAAAGGACACTTTTTTTAGGTCAAGAGATTCGTGGCGAGATCACGAATCATATTACAGGTCTCATGGTATATCTCAGTATAGAAGATGGAATTAGCGATATTTTTTTGTTTATAAACTCCCCCGGCGGGTGGCTAATCTCAGGAATGGCGATTTTTGATACGATGCAAACGGTGACACCAGATATATATACAATATGCCTCGGAATAGCCGCGTCCATGGCCTCCTTCATTCTGCTTGGAGGAGAACCTACTAAACGTATAGCATTCCCCCACGCTAGAATTATGCTTCACCAACCGGCTAGTGCTTATTATCGGGCAAGGACACCAGAATTTTTACTAGAAGTGGAAGAGTTACACAAAGTTCGCGAAATGATCACAAGGGTTTATGCACTAAGAACAGGCAAGCCTTTTTGGGTTGTATCCGAAGACATGGAAAGGGATGTTTTTATGTCAGCAGACGAAGCCAAAGCTTATGGACTTGTTGATATTGTAGGGGATGAAATGATTGACGAGCACTGCGATACTGATCCAGTGTGGTTTCCAGAAATGTTTAAGGATTGGTAGTGGCTGAATTTCTTGTAAATTTATTTCAAACCTAAATTTGGGTTTTATGCGATTTTATAGAAAATAGAAATACTTCATGATGATGAATCATCAGGTTAAGATCGATCTAAACCAATCCATTTTTTTCTATATACATACGACATGCCAACAGTTAAACAACTTATTAGAAATGCAAGACAGCCAATCCGAAATGCTAGAAAAACGCCCGCGCTTAAGGGATGTCCTCAGCGTCGAGGAACATGTGCTAGGGTGTATGTGCGACTCGTTCAGATCATGAGTTCAAACAAATAAGACAATTTTTGAAATATCCATGATCGGTACCAATGAATAGGATAGAGCTTCTCTCTCCTAGATTTCTACGGTATATGGAATTTATGGTTTCCTTTGGTGCAAATCCAATCATCTAGATTGGAAGAAGCAATTCCCCCATTGATAGCAAATGGTTATCGATTAAGCGGAGGAAATAGTAATAAAAAGAAAAGGATTATGCTCCTTTATTTTAAAAGAACGGACTAAAGGGTCAGCTACTTAGCCAACTTTCATAATTAAATACCGTCACTGTATGAATAACTCTTATTTATTGTGAAAAGAGCGATTTACTCTATAATGGATAGGTAGAGCCAAAGACTGTGAACTATACAAGTTCACAATACCTTTTGATGAAAGAAAGGGCTCCGGTGTATAGAGAGGGCCTCACCGTTTAAAAGAGAACCATAGAAACGATGGAACCCACTGTTTTTTTAGTACCGTTAGAATTTGTTATTTCTATGCGAAATAACTGAAGGGGATAGAATAAAAAATCGTGGTTGGGAAGGTTATAGTAGCAAAAGCCATTGGAATTAATATTTTATATATCGGAATAATCCGTTTTGTTATTAATGGGAAAAAGAACGGTTAAAAGAAGAGAAATCATTAGTTATTCATTAAGGTTAATTTGATTCAATGACCAGAGTTCCGCGAGGATATATAGCTCGGAGACGACGAACAAAAATGCGTTCATTTGCCTCAAACTTTAAAGGGGCTCATTTAAGACTTAATCGAATGATTACTCAACAAGTAAGAAGAGCTTTTGTTTCTTCTCATCGAGATAGAGGTAGGCAAAAGAGGGATTTTCGTCGTTTGTGGATCACTCGGATAAACGCAGCAACACGGATATATAAAGTATTTGATAGTTATAGTAAATTAATACACAATCTGTACAAAAAGGAATTGATTCTTAATCGTAAAATGCTTGCACAAGTAGCTGTATTAAATCCAAATAATCTTTACACGATTTCCAATAAAATAAAGACCATTAATTAAAGAGATAAAAAAGTAATAATAATGAAAACCGAATTCCCGGAGAGGGAACTCCGGGAAAATACAATAAATTAAGATTAAGTAGTAGGAATCAACGAGCATGTTGCAATAAATAAAAAACTATTTCTTTTTTCCCATTTTTCTTTCTTTTCTTATAACAAACAAAAGAATCTAAACCGGATTACTTTATTTATATATGAGTCTGATCCTTTCGAATAAAACATCAACAATCGGAACTTAAGCTCCGATTGTTGTTTCTTAAATTCTGGTTGGAGTTTCTTAAATTTCGATTGGAATTGAACTTTTGTGTTAATTGAGGAATATGTCTATTTTTTCTGTGTCTAGGACCAGTAATTATTGAAATTGACTGGGCTTGAAATTGCTTCTCATTTTCATAGTTACGGAATGGTAAGAAAGATAAAATACGAGCCTGTTTTATAGCAAGAGTAATTAATCGTTGTTGTTTCAAGGTTAATCTATTTATTCGTCTGGATAATATTTTTCCTTGTTCACTAATAAATCGATTAATTAAGCTCATGTTTCTATAATCAATTCGATCCCCCCGACCAATTCGGGAACGCCTACGAAAAGGTTGTTTGGATTTACGAAAAGGTTGTTTGAATTTACGAAAAGGTTGCTTGGATTTTTGAAAAGTTTGTTTGGATTTACGAAAAGGTTGCTTAGATTTACGAAAAGGTTGTTTAGATATATACATGATTTATTCCTTATTTAAAAATTTGAAAAAAAAAAAATGGATTTCTTTATTTTATTAATTTTGGATCCAGAAGAAGTAGTCTTTCTTTGGTCCATATATTATTTGATTCATATACTATATATAAAAACCTCTATACATATGAAATAATATCTACCTAAAGTGGATTTGGATTTTGTATTCTATCTATGTTCTATATATTAAATAAAAAATTCTTACTCTTTCTATTTCTATTCTTTAGAAAAATCAAAAACATGATGTTCCTATTTCTTTATTTCATTATGTGTCGTATGCTTGCGGCAATAACGACAAAATTTTCTTAATTCTAATTGTCCGGGTGTATTGTGGCGATTCTTTTGACTACTATATCTAGAAATCCCCGTCGATTCCTTATTGGTACCCTTTCGAACACAACTGATACATTCCAAAATTACTCTGATTCTAACATCTTTGCCCTTGGCCATGAACCTCCTTTCCTTTTTGGATCGACTTAACTTAATTCTTATACCTGTTCTTTTATTCTTCTATATTGGATCCGAAAAAGAAGAATAAAATCCAATAGAATAAAAAATGGAGAAATAATTAAAGAATACAATCCTTGTCGAATTAGCAAGGATTTTGCTTCGAAATCCTTTCATTTAAGTAGCAAGCCCGGCTCTTTCTATGCTCGAATTTGTGAGGCCTGACTTAGCTTGGATACCGCTTTTAATTAAAGTTATGTTTTCTTCCAAAATGAGATTTACCAAATTTGACTCTGAGGTTCAACCCAATCCATCTTTTCTTTCTTTTTGCTTCGTATACTAAAAAGGGATTGAAAGAAAATTTTCACGATGTCACGAAGAATTTTATCTCTCGTATAGGAATAACTAGAATTAAAAAAAAGGGAATGACAAAGCATCTGGGAATAAACGATTAATTTCTATCAATAAACCTGCTAAAGCCCCAAACCATAGAGTACTTAGCACGGGTGCTACAGAGAGATATGTTTTTATATCCCGCATTGAAAATCCTCCTTCCTTATTGGAATACATATATGATCAGATACTCTTGCCCAAGATCGTTTGTATTTCTTTATTTAGGCGAAATTCCCAACTAAAAAAACAAAATCACTATTCTATATATATAGAATGAACCATATAGACGAAATTTTCCTATCCCTAAAAAAGAAAAAGATGACCCCTTCTTCCTATACATTACTAAGGAATAGTAATCTTTCTTTTATAGGTGAAATTCAACTGGATTTTAAATATATACCCTTCGTTGATTATATGAGACCAAAAACAAGAAATGACAAGAAAGTTCTATATAGATAGAGAAATAGAAAAAAAATTACGATGTGGAAAACAAGAAAGGAATTGTGTACAATGGGATTGTACAACAATTTGGAAAAGGGATGTAGCGCAGCTTGGTAGCGCGTTTGTTTTGGGTACAAAATGTCACAGGTTCAAATCCTGTCATCCCTACCTATTACTTCTCTCTTCTTTATGGGCAGTAGCGGGGAGATCTGTTAAAGTGTATATAACTTGAATTTGTGGATACTATACGTACGTGAGACACGTTAGGAGTAGAAAAGGATTTTCTTTTTGAAAGCGCTCTTAGTTCAGTTTGGTAGAACGCGGGTCTCCAAAACCCGATGTCGTAGGTTCAAATCCTACAGAGCGTGATTCCATGTATCTTATGTCGAAACAGAGTAAAATAACTTAAAAAAAAAAACAAAGTCGAATTACAACTCCAATTTGACCTCCTCTCTAGTCTGGAGGAGGTCAATCAAAAAATAAATATTACTCAATCAAAGATCCAACTGATCCCCACGCCTGTATTGCAAATACGCAGTCACGAATAATCCGGCTAAAGTAATAGGAATTAGGCCTAAGACGATTCCAAATAGAAAAACTTCAATCATTTCGATTTGTTCGAGGGGATAAAAAAAGAGGTACGATCTATCTCTAAATAATAGTCTAAATTATCCACGAATCTCAATGACCAAAAAAAGAATTGGTAATTAGCGTGGAAAAAGGTCCTATAATATCAGGAATCCAAAAGATAGATTCTTATTTTCTGACTTATTCATTCAATTCATTTCAAATAAGACGTATCTTGTTCAAGCCAATAAATAGAGCTGGGGTTATAGTTAAAGCAGCCAGTAGAAAACCGAAATAACTAGTTATAGTAAGCATGAAGGGGTTAAATTCCATTTTTTTTTTACTACACTACATATGTTGGTAAAGCACTTACCTAAGTTATGGAAAATTCCTAATTCATCGGTTATTTTAGATAATACTAAAAAACAAGATAGAGCGAAATACAAAAGAAAATCGATTCATCAGATGGGACATGAGTCCCTAATTCCAAATCAAGAGATTTATTGTGGAATCTCTCAGTTAAGTAAAGTAATAATATTAAGAACTAGATCATCTAAACCCATTGAAAAAAGTTCTTTCTATTTCAGATTATTTCTTTTTCAATAGGATTTAATCCTCTTTTTAGAGCAAATGGTTGTCGCCTATTCCTTCTTATTTTAACTCATTGTATTCCATCTGGAATAAGAGGAGAAGAAAACCATTCCACGACTCCCGAGGCCCCCCCTGAAAAAGGGAAAAATGGACTTTATTTTTATTTATTCATTTTTCGAACCCCAACCAAAGTTGATTCGAAGACGAGTTACTTCAATTATATTTTTCTTTAAAGTTCTATCTTCTGTCTTTCCCTATTTCATCTCGTAAAGTTACATGCTTGCAATTTGGTTAAAAAAGTTAGACCTAATCCAACAAACAAGATAGGATTGATTACGAATCTTGATTCTTCAAAGAATGTATTCCGTTTCTTTCATAACGGATTATCTACTATTCTACTTTCTATTTTTTAGATAGTATTTTATACTAACCAATTTAATTGAAAAGTTGGATTCGAATAAAACTTTTCCCTAAAAAGGGATAGATTTCGTATATACTTATCCTTATATTGCGTCAATATGAGAATATCCTTCCTAAATTCTTTATCCAAATCCATTGATCATTAACTTGGGTTTTCCCAAGATCTTGGGCACTATTCCAAATTAAATTATTCTACTATTCCGAAAACAATAAAAATATATTCGGAAGACAATGAGTTAAAATAAGAAGGACCCCAAAAATTGGGGTTTCTATTGATGCCTTGAATAACATGTAGTTTCCTTATAGACAAAGAACAAAGAAGAAAAAAGGGAATTCTGTTTCGGGACCAAGTCAAACAGGATTGCTGTGCCATAGGAAGGATAGCTATACTAATTCGGTATACTCAAAATACACCTTTGGTACAAAATTGACAATCTCACAAGGATGAAATATCAGTAATTTTCTATTTACTGGTTGATCCCATCTTTTACGGAATCAATTCCTTTTTTGAATGTACAAAAATTTAGGGAGCTCGGCATGTCTGGAAGCACGGGAGAACGTTCTTTTGCTGATATTA